AAAACGGAGTCTTTGTCTAAAGAAATGCGTTGAGAAAGGGCAGATGTATAGAACCTTTCAACGAAGTGCTCTTTCCACTCTCTCAAAATGGAATCTATTCCAATCGACAGGGTACAAATATATAAGTTATCTAAGTTGGATCTTTTTAGAGACTTTTTCAGACCACCTATTGCCGATGTCGATTTCAGAGACTTTTCCAGACCTATTGCCAATACTAAGTAGCAGTCAACAATTTGTATCCATAATACTAAGTAGCAGGCAAAAATTTGTATCCATCTTTCGGGATATTAGGGGTAGATCATGGCGAATTCTTCGGAAAAAAGGGCGTCTGAATCTGATAAGTGAGATTTCGAATAAGTGTTTCCATAATTTTCTTCTGTCCGAAGAAATGATTCATCGAACTAATGAGTCACCATTGCTATCGACACATCTGAGATCGCCAAATGTTTGGGAGTTCCTCTATTCAATCCTTTTCCTTCTTGTTGTTGCTGGATATCTCGTTTGTACACATCTTCTCTTTGTTTCCCGGGCCTCTAGTGAGTTACAGACAGAGTTCGAAAAGGTCAAATCTTTGATGATGGAATCATCCATGATTGAGTTGCGAAAACTTCTGGATAGATATCCTACATCTGAACCAAATTCTTTCTGGTTAAAGAATCTCTTTCTAGTTGCTCTGGAACAATTAGGCGGCAACGTGCTTGGTCCCGGGGTCAAATCAATACGTTCTAAGAAGAAATATTGGAATCTCAATCTCATCGATCTCATACCAAATCGAATCACTTTTTCGAGAAATACGAGACATCTAAGTCATACAAGTAAAGAGATCTATTCATTGATAAGAAAAAGAAAAAACTGGAACGGGGATTGGATTGATGATAAAATCGAATCCTGGGTCGCGAAAAGTGATTCGATTGATGATGAAGAAAGAGAATTCTTGGTTCAGTTCTCCGCCTTAACGACAGAACAAAGGATTGATCAAATTCTATTGAGTCTGACTCATAGTGATCATTTATCAAAGAATGAGTCTGGTTCTCAAATGATTGAACAACCGGGAGCAATTTACTTACGATCCTTGGTTGATATTCATAAAAAGGATCTATTGAATTATGAGTTCAATACATCCTGTTTAGCAGAAAGACGGGTATTCCTTGCTCATTCTCAGGCAATCACTTATTCACAAACTTCGTGTGGGACTAATACTTTGCACTTCCCATCTCATCGAAAACCCTTTTCGCTCCGCTTAGCCTTATCCCCCTCTAGGGGAATTTTAGTGATAGGTTCTCTAGGAACTGGACGCTCCTATTTGGTCAAATACCTAGCTACAAATTCCTATGTTCCTTTCATTACGGTATTTCTGAACAAGTTCCTGGATAACAAGCCAAAAGGTTTTCTTATGGATGAGGAGTATGATGAGATTGATGGTAGTGACGAGATTGATGCTAGTGACGCTGCTAGTGACGCGATTGATGCTAGTGACGCTGCTAGTGACGCGATTGATGCTAGTGACGAGATTGATCCTGACCTTGATACGGAGCTGGAACGGCTAACTAGGATGAATGCGCTAACTATGGGTATGATGTCGGAATATTTCACCCTTCAATTCGAATTAGCAAAAGCGATGTCTCCGTGCATAATTTGGATTCCAAACATTCATGATCTGGATGTGAATGAGTCGAATTACTTATCCCTCGGTCTATTAGTGAACCATCTATCTGAAAAATGTTCCAATAGAAATATTCTTGTTATTGCTTCGACTCATATTCCCAAAAAAGTGGATCCCGCTCTAATAGCCCCGAATAAATTAAATACGTGTATTAAGATACGAAGGCTTCTTATTCCACAACAACGAAAGCACTTTTTCATTCTTTCATCTACTAGGGGATTTCACTTCGAAAATAAAATGTTCCATACTAACGGATTCGGGTCCATAACCATGGGTTCCAATGCACGAGATCTTGTAGCACTTAGCCATGAGGCCCTATCGATTAGTATTACACAGAAGAAATCAATTATAGACACTAATACAATTAGATCCGCTCTTCATAGACAAACTTGGGATTTGCGATCCCAGGTAAGATCGGTTCAGGATCATGGGATCCTTTTCTATCAGATAGGAAGGGCTGTAGCACAAAATGTACTTCTAAGTAATTGCCCCATAGATCCTATATCTATCTATATGAAGAAGAACTCATGTAACGAAGGGGATTCTTATTTGTACAAATGGTACTTGGAACTTGGAACGAGCATGAAGAAATTAACGCTACTTCTTTATCTTTTGAGTTGTTCTGCCGGATCAGTCGCTCAAGATCTTTGGTCTCTACCCGGACCCGATGAAAAAAATGGCATCACTTCTTACGGACTCGTTGAGAATGAGTCGGATCTAGTTCATGGCCTATTAGAAATAGAAGGCTCTCTGGTGGGATCTTCACGGACAGAAAAAGATTGCAGTCCGTTTGATAATGATCGAGTTAGATTGCTTCTTCGGCCCGAACCGAGGAAT